GGAATTCTTTTGTATACTTTACATACATATGATAAATATAAGGGATATATCTCCGACACTTAAGATGGATAAATATGTATCATGATCTATACTATTTATTTTTCAATATAATAAATAAAATATGTATGTCGACCCATATCAATTAATTTATAGAATATATACTCACATAAATTACTTATGTGCCAGGAACCAGATTTGAACTGGTGACACGAGGATTTTCAGTCCTCTGCTCTACCAGCTGAGCTATCCCGACCATTCACGACGCATCATCCTAATTTTATTTTAATATAGGACTTGGATCTATGTCAATTACAAAAATGAAAAAAGTATTACAAAGTATTATACAGTCCCTGATAGGATTTCTTAGATCTTTAAAAATTTATTTTTAAAGTTTCAGTACAAGTAATGGTATGTATTGTTAATTATTCAAATTTTTAATTGGGGATTCCTTGCTCAACGCTGTTCATTTGTACGTGTATCATATATATCATACACAAGGCTTGTGATAAGAAAAAAATTTACGCTCAGATACGGTTGTGAAAGAGTATAATGAGAATGAATGAGAAACATAACGAATTTTGAATCCCTAACAAAATGATAAAGTAAATAATTAGGGAGTCAACCAGGTCGTTTTGGGGATAGAGGGACTTGAACCCTCACGATTTCTAAAGTCGACGGATTTTCCTCTTACTATAAATTTCATTGTTGTCGGTATTGACATGTATAATGGGACTCTATCTTTATTCTCGTCCGATTAATTAATTCTTAAAAAGATCTATCAGACTATGATGGAGTGAATGATTTGATCAATGAATAGTCGATTCTTTTTTCAATTTTGAATCGATTCACAACAATTCTTTCATTTTTCATATAAATATAAAAAATACAGATTCGGGTCGTCATTAATCATTTTGAGATAGTATTTCAGTACTATATGTATGTCTATAAGTTTATCCTTCATACTTTCTGAAGTTTCGATGGAAGGATTCCTTTACTAACACAATGCAGTCAACTCCATTTGTTAGAACAGCTTCCATTGAGTCTCTGCACCTATCCTCTTTTATTCTCGGTTTATGAGTTTATGAAACCCTTGCTTGTTTTCATAAAACAGGATTTGGCTCAGGATTGCCCATTTTTAATTCCAGGGTTTCTCTGAATTTGAAAGTTTTCACTTGGTAGGTTTCCATACCAAGGCTCAATCCAATTAAGTCCGTAGCGTCTACCAATTTCGCCATATCCCCTTTTTTTGTTTTGTGCTGTGATTAGGATCACATTATGATGCCGACCCCTCCTTTTTTTCTTTCATTTATATTATGCTCGAATCGTTGAATTCATTAGATACCCGTTCTTATATTGAAAAGTGTTTTATACTATTTGATTTCTTGTCTATTTTCTTTCATCTATATCGGGGACCTTATTTGGTCCAATCAGAAATGATTCTATCATTTCTATATCAGAAATTCAATATATACCGCATAACATATATATTATACTATAATATATTTATTAATATAAATATATTTATTAAAATACCCCTATTTCTATCATTTTTATCGTGCTATTTTAAATACTTGAAGGGTCGATTCTTTTTTTTTTTTTTCGTCTTAGCTTTCACCTTTCCGACTGAAACTGGAGAAATCTTTTATTATGATCTGGATTGCACTTTTATCTTTCATTTTTATTCTTATCCTTTTCTTAGGGCAGACCTTCTATAATATAACTAAAAAAAAATGAAAAGGAAAATTTTAGTATTATTAATTTAAAATTTAATTATTTAATTAATAGCCATAACTACAACTAATAAAATGGCTATAACTAATCATTCTATTAATTTAGAATTATCTTAAAATAATAAATTATTTACTTGTAAAAAAAGCTTTTTTTTATATTTTAATAAAAAAAAGTAAAATAGAATCGTAAAAAAAATCTTACTAGCTTAATTCTAATTAAGATATTGATTATTGATAAACATCTATTTTAGAAATATATCTAAATTAAATATCGCTATATTAATAGGTATGTTATATAATAACATATTCCGATATACAATATGTTTGGAAATTTTATATTCTTATTCTTTATATTTTCATATTTTCATTTTTCTATATATTATATTTCTTATGAAATAGCTAAGAATGAACAGTTAATATCTACGCAGTTTACTAAATTAGTATACGTGTCCAATTTATGTTATGTGAGCCCGCTTAGCTCAGAGGTTAGAGCATCGCATTTGTAATGCGATGGTCATCGGTTCGATTCCGATAGCCGGCTTTTCTCCATTTGTTTGATTTATTTTTTTTTACATAATTGATAATGTAAAATCAAAGTGAAAGAACCCTTTTTCCAAGGTTCACCGATCTATTTCTATTATCTCGTAGGAACTTCCAATTATGAATAAAAATTGGATTGGAGGAGTTCGGTCTCTGTAGAACAAATCACTCAAGAAAACAAGAAAAGAACCCTTAATTATATTTATTTATATAATACAATTATTTATATA